TTATTTATCCCCGAGTAGAGATGAATACTATATGGTGGCGGCGGGAAATTCTTTGGCGTTGACTCGGGGTATTCAGGAAGAAGAAGTTGGTCCAGCTCGATACCGTCAAGAATTCTTGACTATTGCATGGGAACAGATTCATCTTCGAAATATTTATCCCTTCCAATATTTTTCTATTGGAGCTTCTCTCATTCCTTTTATCGAGCATAATGATGCGAATCGGGCTTTAATGAGTTCTAATATGCAGCGTCAAGCAGTTCCGCTTTCTCAGTCCGAAAAGTGTATTGTTGGAACCGGCTTGGAACGCCAAGCGGCTCTCGATTCAGGGGGTTCGGCTATAGCCGAACGCGAGGGAAAGATCATTTATACCGATGCTGAAAAGATCGTTTTATCAGGTAATGGGGACACTATAAGCATTCCGTTGGTTATGTATCAGCGTTCCAACAAGAATACTTGGATGCATCAAAAACCTCAGGTTCATCGGGGTAAATGCCTGAAAAAGGGGCAAATTTTGGCGGATGGTGCGGCTACGGTTGGTGGCGAACTCGCTTTGGGGAAAAATGTATCAGTAGCTTATATGCCATGGGAGGGTTACAATTCTGAAGATGCCGTACTCATTAGCGAACGTCTAGTCTATGACGATATTTATACTTCTTTTCATATCCGGAAATATGAAATTCAGACTCATGTGACAAGCCAAGGACCTGAAAGAATCACTAATGAAATACCTCATTTAGAGCCTTATTTACTCCGCAATTTAGACAGAAATGGAATTGTGATGCTGGGATCTTGGGTAGAAACTGGTGATGTTTTAGTAGGTAAATTAACGCCTCAGACAGCGAAAGAATCATCCTATGCTCCAGAAGATAGATTATTACGAGCCATACTTGGCATTCAGGTATCCACTGCAAAAGAAACTTGTCTAAAGTTGCCTATAGGCGGAAGAGGTCGAGTTATTGATGTCAGGTGGGGCCAGAAAAAGGGGGGTTCCATTTATAATCCAGAAATGATTCGTGTATATATCTCACAGAAACGTAAAATAAAAGTGGGCGATAAAGTAGCTGGAAGACATGGGAATAAAGGTATCATTTCAAAAATTTTGCCTAGACAGGATATGCCTTATTTGCAAGATGGAACACCTGTTGATATGGTATTCAATCCATTAGGAGTACCTTCGCGAATGAATGTGGGACAGATGTTTGAATGCTCGCTCGGGTTAGCGGGAGACCTGCTGGGCAGACATTATAGAATAACACCCTTTGATGAGAGATACGAGCAAGAGGCTTCGAGAAAACTAGTGTTTTCTGAATTATATGAAGCCAGTAAGCAAACAGCAAATCCATGGGTATTTGAACCCGAGTATCCTGGAAAGAGCAGAATATTTGATGGAAGAACAGGAGATCCTTTTGAACAACCTGTTATAATAGGAAAGTCCTATATGTTAAAATTAATTCATCAAGTTGATGATAAAATCCACGGACGTTCCAGTGGTCATTATGCACTTGTTACACAACAACCCCTTAGGGGAAGGGCTAAGCAAGGTGGACAACGAGTAGGAGAAATGGAAGTTTGGGCTCTAGAGGGATTTGGTGTTGCTCATATTTTACAAGAGATGCTCACTTATAAATCCGATCATATTAGAGCTCGTCAGGAAGTACTTGGTACCACGATCGTTGGGGGAACAATACCTAATCCTGAGGGTGCGCCAGAATCCTTTCGATTGCTCGTTCGCGAACTACGATCTTTATCTCTGGAACTGAATCATTTCCTTGTATCTGAGAAAAACTTCCAGATTAATAGGAAGGAAGTTTGATCGGAATGAATCAGAATTTTTCTTCTATGATCGATCAGTATAAACATCAACAACTTCGAATTGGATTAGTTTCTCCTAAACAAATACGTGCTTGGGCCAACAAAATCCTACCGAATGGAGAGATAGTTGGAGAGGTGACAAAACCCTATACTTTTCATTACAAAACCAATAAACCGGAAAAAGATGGGTTGTTTTGTGAAAGAATTTTTGGACCTATAAAAAGTGGAATTTGTGCTTGTGGAAATTATCGAGTGATCGGGGGTGAAAAAGAAGAACCGAAATTTTGCGAACAATGCGGAGTCGAATCTGTTGATTCTCGGATCCGAAGATATCAAATGGGATACATCAAACTAGCATGCCCGGTGACTCATGTGTGGTATTTGAAACGTCTTCCTAGTTATATCGCGAATCTTTCAGATAAACCTCTTAAGGAATTAGAAGGCCTGGTATACTGCGATGTGTGATTTGATCGAAATTACGATTTTACAGATTCAGAATGAAAAACTGTCATCCTATTTAATCCGATTGGGATGCCTCTAGCTCTGACATGTCTATTGGTAAGAATAACATGAAGCTCAGAATTTTGGGTGTGGGTGTATTCAATACCTCCAAATGAAAGAGGAATTAATCCATGGTCGACTCCCTAAGAGAGTAATAGGGAATTGCTAGTTGTACCTCGTTAAACTT